GACTGAGAGTGAAGGGGAAACCCCTAAAAGATGAACAAAGCGAGCTGAGCTGCCCATGCTTTACCCATCTGACCCGCTCCCTACTTCTCTACTTCGCGGGACTAACCAAAGAGACGAGGAACTTGCACCGAAGAACAACAATACGGTCTACCGGACTGAGACCGACAGACTGCTATCAAGCGGGAGAGAAGGTTGCTCCAGATGATAGTTGGTCGTGTATATTGCTTTCTCGCCTAACTACAGGTAAGATTCACTACCTCTTCTATCAATATAGCTAGTAGAAAGCCTATTCCTTTCCGAAACTGTACGGTACGATTACGATGGTGGATTACTTATTCCGATCTACATCTCCTCGTGCTCGCCTCTGCCTTGCCTGCGGATGATGCCTTTCACCACTTCTTCCTACTCATATTCAATATTCTTTTTTGGCTCTGACTTTCTTTTGAGCCGAGACTGTCTTTGTTGAGCTCTACGCCTTTGCCTTTGCCCACGAATTGCGCCTAGAACAGGGGATAAAAGAACATAATTACATTATCCCTTCGACGACTGAGCCGGGGCTTGCCGCTTTCATTTCACATGGAATTGATCGCCTATTTAAAGTAATATAATATTCCATATTACCCTCGCTGACAACGTACCTATCTTAGAAATTCCTCCTATATTTACTGGATCTTGGGTAACTTAGACTGAGATTGGAACTTGATTTGATCATTCGCTCCTCATTCTTAACGAGATGAGCTCATTCATTCCTTGCGCTTAGTTACCTTCATTCATTCCTCCACGGAGAGAGGCTCTATGAAAGAAGAGAATACGGAGCAACCTTCGCCTGAGACGGGGCTTCCTTAGAGTGGACAGAGACTGTGATCCTAGCTTTCTGACTGGGCAAGCAGCTCCTAGTAAAGAGAAAGAGATAGTTATGCCATTTTGACGATATTTCATGTACGCTTCGCTTACCTTTCACTCCTGAACCCACCTTCGTCTTCCTGTAGAGGAGTTTGTTTTATAACTATATTGGGTAGCCCGCTTTTCAATTGAATCAACATCAATAGGACCGTGCCCAGCATAAGATTCTTCTTCTGCGTCTAATCCCTTTTCTAATCTTTCAGTTTCTACCCCCATAACTGATACAGGTGAGCGGCGTACCTAGCCTGTCACACTACGGACCTCTCGTTCTTGCCTGGTGAACCCCAATCTTCATCTCCTCTTCCCCTTCTGTGAAATCCCCGTGGTGAACACTAGAAGAGTCAGCAATCGGGTCTTTCGTAGAAACCCCTGCCTGAATGAACACTGCTATCTCGCCTTCTGATCTTTCTTAAGATATTTTCCTAATTTCTTTCCTACTTCTGTCTATTCGCTTCTACCGGGAGGATTTCCCTGATTGGCTCTCTTGCCTGGAATGACTTCCCTCAGTCCCGTCCCTACTTCTTCTCATGCCACTAATTGATTTCCACTTCTGAACTCCACGTATTCAATCGATTCTGTTTCATGGCTCGCAGGTCGGAGAGAGTCCACTTCTTCCATTGATTGGGACTTGACTACTTCAGGTGGATCCGATCCTCTTCTATTGAGGGTGGATCCCTTTCTATTGATTGCAGCTCGTGAGCAAACTACCTATCTATATTACCATTCTAACCTGTCCTTGCTGAACCTATAACCCGTTCTAATATTCCATATTACCCTAGCTCACAGCTTATCCTTCTATGATACATTGGATTTATTGGATTCGAAGTTCGGTTCGACTGAGCGAGCTGTCTTTTCACTTGGGCTTCGAAGAAAGCTTATTAGAGATTCTCCTCTTCGGATGGGGTAACAGGCTCCTCAACAATATTACAGATTGCCTACTTTACGGGTTACGGGTGAGCTACGAGCAGGCTTGATACCACTCCTTCGGACCCTTCGGACTCCAGCGCTTAGAAGAATCCTTATTAAACTCTTATTACATAGATCCTTCCCTTGAGCAACAAGCTAATTCCCTGACTAAAGAAAGAACTGAGACTGAAAAATCTTATACCAACGCTTACCTTTTTCTTTGTAAGTAAACTTCCATCTTCTAAAGGGAGAGTAAACTCACCTTAGCAGTTTGATTATCCATTTTATTCCCCTGATACTGAAGTTGCTACTGTACCTGTCTTTGAAGAATGCTTCGAACCCGGCCTAAACGCTTCCTGAGACTCAACCCTACTTCGTCTTCGCCCTCCTGCCTTTCCAGTAGTGGATTCAGCTCATATTAGAAATTCTTACTTCACGGGATATTCTTACTTCACGAGAGAGATACTCACTATTGAAGGGTATACCCACGGGAGAGATACCGAAACTAGAAGCTTTGTTGCACCGCGCTCATTGACTTTCTATCAGAGGGGTTGACGTTCAGTGCCGTAGGTCAGAAAAGGAATGAGAGATGAGAAGGTGGGTTGCGTATATAAGCCCCATTTGACGGTCTTTCTTTGGTCGAGTAGTCAACTACCTCTTTGCCCAAGGATTGCGAATATGCTTGACTGAG